CTTTTCGAGATTCATCGATATTGAATCAATCGAACGCACTTCTAACACCTGTTCCACTTTTGGAAGACCTTGCGTTATATCACCAGATCTTGATTTTTCATATATAAATGTAACTAATGTATCGCCTTCGTAAAGGATTTCCCCATAATGTCCATGAACAGTTGCTCCTGGAGTAGCCAAATAAGGCTTAGCTGATCGTATTACCACAGAGTCAACTTGAACAATTAGAACTTGACCCGATTTTAAATGCGGTCCTTTTTTGGCTATACATACATTTTCACAAAGAAACTGCCCAAGACTAACGATTGGAGATGTCTCTTCACAATAATTGTAATGGAGAAAATACCAATTCAAATGGAATGGATTCAAAATGATGTTACTGCATGAATAGGGATTATAAATTTGACCATTTTCATCCAGTAAATAATATTTAAGTATTTGAAAAATCTGTTTGAAATTGTCAAGTTGCAAATAGTTAGTTACCAAGATCTGATTATGGGTTATTAAATGGGAAAATAAATCAAAATTATAAATTGGAAAACCTGTTCCTAACGGGCCCAACGAATTCCTAATTGGAATTAGGGGGTTCTTTTTGATTGATTCTTTTATCACATTGGGAGATTTTACATCGTTGAATGGGCCTATTCGAAAACAATTGGATGATGACAAAATTATCAAAGATTGAGATTCCTTATTTCGATTCAACAACGTATGGATAGTTCCTTGATTTGGATTAAGGGATTCTTTAATCCTTGCCTTGGAATAGGAATAAATGGAATAAAATGGATTGACATTAGCGCGATCTGATCCATTCTCAGAGATCAATCCTGAACCCGACAGATCGTTCCTTTTTCCGGTATAAGAAATAGGTGACTTAGCTAAGTCGATTCTTAGAAAATATCTAAGCAAACCATTTGTCCTTATTTCAACAAAGGAAGCGCAGGCCTTTTCGATTTTTTTGTCTTGGTCCCAATTCAACACTAAAGAAGTCCGAACTAATTGAATACTTGTGTCCCAAATTTCAAGAATTGGGTCGTAATAAAGGATATAATTGACAACTCGAAGTTGTAGATTATCACTTTCCTGCAAGAGATCCGGCGGGAAAAGTCTTCCTAAATTTATACCATCCGTTTTTTTATATGGGACTACAGGTTGAACCAAAACAAAATACTTTTTTTCATACCTGGAAAGTTTCATTCGTTGGATATAGAGCCAATTTTTCAATTTTTTGTATTCTTTGGAATTTGGTTTTCCCCCTCCTGGCGGTATCAATCGGAATGCCTTATTTGTCTTTCCAGGAAAATGGATATCTCCAGAAAAGATTATCAGTTTCATTTTTTCTGCTTTTTTCTTCACTCGGACCAATCCGCCTACCCGACTTCTTCTATTGAAAGTGATTTGTGTATCTGCCCCAATAATACTATTGTGCCGTACCATTATGGAAGAAGATTCGGCCAAAATGTGGACTTCCACGGGAATAAAAAAAAATGGATTTACTTCCTTTTGGTATTTTGTCCAAAATACCTTGACTCCTCGATACTCAATCAACTCCTTTTCGTTGACGATTGAATTTAGTTCTCTAGTCTCATATTTAGTAAGTCCCGAGCTCTTTCTTATATATCGAGGATCATCGAAATAAGCAAGAATACTATTTCTACGGAGAATACCATTTCTGGGGATTTCCATTGAGATACCTGAAGAAGGTATTAGTTGGTTCTCGCCTTCTTGAATCGATTCGAGTGGGATGATGAATCTATTTCTTCGCCTCTTTGCCAATAAATCAGAATTACCGTCGAGAATGGCCGGATATCTGAGATTACAACGACCCGTACATGTCATTCGATTCAGTTCTGAATAATCAGGAATCCTATCTCCTTTTTGATTTTTACCAGAAAAATACGAACTAAAAAATTTGTGTCTCACTTGATTATTAGTTACTGAGGGGTTAGCAATATATCTTGGCTTGACAGAAAGAGAATAAGCGTTCATTTGATCTTGATCCTTGTGGATCGAACAAGGGCCTAGACTGTATCTCCAGGGCTCCCCTAATAATATCCATAAATGACTTGTTTTTGGTAAGAGATGAATATTACCATATGTAAATTCAGGTGCATGGTACACATCAGTATTCCAGTGCATTTCGCCTTCTGAGTCAGAATAAATATGTTTTCGAACCTTCTCTTTCAAATTCAAAGTGGATGTTCTCGCGCGAATCTCAGCAATCACTTGTTCTGATTCTACATATTGATCGTTTTGAACTAAAAGAAAACTTTTGGGCGGAATACACACATTGTGTATAATATCTTCACTCTCAATAGTTACATACAAGTCTCTAGAACATAGAAAAGCAGGATGTCCATGACGTGTACGTGTCGGATGAACCAAATCCTCGTTGAATTTTATTTTTCCATTAGAAGGGGCTCGCACATGTTCTGCAGTACCCCCTGTAAATACTCCGCCGGTATGAAAAGTTCTTAATGTTAATTGAGTGCCCGGTTCTCCAATAGATTGACCTGCAATAATACCTACGGCTTCTCCCAATTCGACCAGGTCGTCATGAGCTGGACTCCGGCCATAACATAATTGACAAATCCAAGATGTACTCCTACAAGTAAAGGGGGTTCGAATAGAGATTGGTTGTGCTCTAAAAGTTATGAATCTACTGACAAGTCCAACCCCAATATCTTGATTTCTAGTAGCAATACATCGCGAACCTATATATATATCATCTGCTAATACACGGCCAATTAATGTTTGGATAAAAATCCTGTCCGCCATCATTCCATTTCGAGGACTTACAGAAATACCTCGAACGGTGCCACAATCTGTTCGACGTACAACAATGTGTTGAACTACTTCAACAAGTCTGCGCGTGAGATATCCTGCATCTGATGTTCGGATAGCGGTATCCACAACCCCTTTACGGGCTCCGTAGCAAGAAATAATGTATTCTGTTAAAGACAGTCCTTCGCGTAAATTGCTTTGAATGGGTAAATCAATCATTTGCCCTTGGGGATCCGACATTAATCCTCTCATACCTACTAATTGATGTACCTGAGATGCATTTCCTCTGGCTCCCGAAAAAGACATTATATGGACTGGATTAAAAGGATCGGTCATCCGAAAATTAGGATTCATTTCTTGTCGCAAATATTCACTTGTGGCATACCATATTTCGATCGATTGACGTAATTTTTCTACCGCGTGTACATTCCCATAATGATGGTGTTTTTCCAAAATAAAACTTTGTTGTTCAGCGTCTTGAACTAGCCATCTTTTAGAAGGTATTGTTAAAAGATCATCAATTCCTAATGAAATGGATGCGGCGGTAGCTTGTCGGAAACCCAGAGTCTTTACTTGATCCAGGATATGTGATGTATATCCTATTCCATAGTGATCAATAAATCGACTAATAAGCCGTTTCATGGCAGTTCCGTCTATCACTTTATTGTGAAAGACCTGAGTGGGCCGTTCTGCCATCAGTACCTCCATATTGCGCTGAGTAGAATTTGACAATGGGCTTGAGTCAGTGATTGGAAAACTTCCTTTTATAGATCTTGATTCACGTAGAAATTCTGCAATTATGGTCCTAGTTAACCCGGAGAGACTCGAATTCCCGTTGGTAGCATAGAATTACAACAGCCCTGCCAAAACCCCTGTATGGCTTCTTCTATTTCTCGATAAAGGGAAATATGACCAAGAGTGGTTCGAATATATATATAAAGAATTTCTTTTTTTATACTTCGTACTATTAGATAGTGTCCATAAATCTCATAATAGGTCCCCACAGATTCATAGTGAATTTCGATGGGAGCTTCTCTTGCAGCAATAACGCGTTGATCTAGTCGCCACCGCAGCCACAAAGGACTACCTAAATTGATTCGTTTTTGCCGATAAGCTCCAATTGCATCATAGGGATTACAAAAAAAGGGTTCTTTTTTTTTTGTATACTTATAGTTATTATCTTCATTTTGATAGTTTCTACGATTACATGGATTATACCTATTTACACAAATACCCCGACGATTTCCACTCGTTAAGACATAGAGTCCACTAAGCATATCTTGAGTTGGTGCCGAAATCGGATCCCCAATAGTTGGAGACAAAAGATTCATATGAGAAAACATAAGTAAACGCGCCTCTGCTTGAGCCTCCAAAGATAAAGGCACATGAACAGCCATTTGATCCCCGTCAAAGTCTGCATTGAAGCCCTTACAAACTAATGGATGTAAACAAATAGCGCGCCCTTCCACTAAAACGGGGAGGAATGCCTGTATGCCTAATCTATGCAGAGTAGGCGCTCTATTCAGCAATACAGGATGGTCATTCAGAATTTCCTGAAGTATTTCCCATACAATCGGTTTTTTTTTACGAATTTGACTCTTAGCAACTCCTATGTTCGAAGCAAGATGTTTTCTAATTAGGTCACGAATTACAAATGCCTGGAAAAGTTCTATTGCTATTTCGCGAGGCAATCCACATCGATGTAATGAAAGTGAAGGGCCCACGACAATCACGGACCGCCCTGAATAATCGACCCGTTTACCAAGCAGAGTCTCGCGAACTCTTCCTTCTTTGCCTTCAATTACATCTGAAAGCGACTTGTAAACTCTATTATGATCATCCCTCATTGGTTGTCCGCAGATTCCATTATCAAGAAGTGCATCCACGGCTTCTTGTAGCAATTTTTCCTGAGATATTATTAATTCTTCTGGCGTAGCTATACTTGTTGTTAATAGATCTGTAAGAGTATTATTCCGATAGATAATTCTTCTATAGATTTCATTAATATCCGAGGTCACTAGTTTATCCTCATCTATATGATAGATTGGTCTCAACTCAGGAGGAAGAACTGGTAATAGACACAAAACCATCCATTTTGGTTCTATATTTGTTCGAATAAAATGCTTAGCCAATTCCATGCGTCTAAGCAAAAAATCTTTTCTTCTTCCAACTTTTCGATCTTCCCATTCATTCCCTGTGGGTTCCTCTTCCTCCAA